TTATATCCTTTATGGAAACGGAAAGTCAATTCGTGGAATTTTTCACACAAATATTCAATTAGTTCGGACTTGCTTAGTATTGAATTGGGACCAAGAAAAAAATGGTTCTATAGAAGAAGTTTATGCTTCTCTTGTTGAGGTAAGGGCAAATGATCTGATTCAAAATTTCATCAAAATTGAGTTAGTAAAGTCTAGTCTTTCATATGCCGAAAAAAGGTATGATACGGCGGGTTCGGGATTGATCCCCGATAATGGATTAGATTGCACCAATATCAACCCTTTTTTTTCGAAAGGGAAGATTTCAGTAGTTACTCAGCGTCAAGCAACTATTGGTACATTGTTGAATCAAAATAAGGCTTTGATAATTTTGTCATCATTCAATTGTTCTCGAGTTGGCCCATGTCCATTCAATGGTTCGAAATATAACATCACGGCAAAAGAATTGAATCCCATAATTCTAATTAGGGATTTGTTGGGTCCCCTAGGTACTATTGTATCTAAAATAGTGAACTTTTATTCAGCTTACTATTTAATAACTCATAATCAGATCTTGGTAAACAAATATTGGATACTTGATAATTTGAAAGCGACTTTCCAAGTACTTGAAGTACTTAAATACTGTTTAATAGATGAAAATAGAAGGATTTATAATCCCAACCCATGCAATACCATCATTTTGAATCCATCCCATTTGAATTGGTGCTTTTTACATCACAATTATTGTGAAGAAACATCCACAATAATTAGCATTGGACAATTTATTTGTGAAAATCTATGTCTAGTTAAATATGGGACACATATAAAAAAATCTGGTCAAATTTTAATTGTTCATGTTGATTCCTTAGTTATAAGATCAGCTAAGCCGTATTTGGCTACTCCAGGAGCGACTGTTCACGGACATTACGGAGAAACCCTTTCTGAAGGAGATACATTAGTTACATTTATATATGAAAAATCCCGATCTGGTGACATAACGCAGGGACTTCCAAAAGTGGAGCAAATCTTAGAAGTGCGTTCGATTGGTTCAATATCGATGAACCTTGAAAGGAGAGTCGAAAGTTGGAACGAACGTATACCAAGAATTCTTGGAATTCCTTGGGGATTCTTAATTGGAGCTGAGCTAACTATAGCCCAAAGCCATATCTCTTTGGTTAATAAGATCCAAAAGGTTTATCGATCTCAAGGGGTGCGGATTCATAATAGACATCTAGAGATTATTGTACGACAAGTAACATCAAAAGTGTTGGTTTCAGAAGACGGAATGTCTAATGTTTTTTCGCCTGGAGAATTAATCGGATTGCTGCGAGCAGAACGAGCAGGGCGTGCTTTAGACGAAGCGATCTGTTATCGGGCAATTTTATTAGGAATAACGAGGGCATCTCTGAATACTCAAAGCTTCATATCTGAAGCAAGTTTTCAAGAAACTGCTAGAGTTTTAGCAAAAGCTGCTCTCCGGGGGCGTATTGATTGGTTGAAGGGGCTGAAAGAAAATGTAGTTCTAGGGAGAATTATCCCTATCGGTACCGGATTTAAAAAATTAGTGCCTCGTTCAAGGCAAGACAAAAACATTTATTTTGAAATAAAAAAGAAAAATGTATTCAAGTTGGAAATGAGAGATATTTTGTTACACCATCGAGAATTTTTTTGTTCTTGTAGCCCAAAGAATTTCCATGACACATTAGAAAATGCATTTTCGCGATTTCATAATTCCTAAGCAGATATTTTTTCTTTTTCCTTTCTAGTTTTGTTAAGTAAAAAAATGAAGTAAGTAATAAAAAAAATTAATAGTTCGGACTATGTATCAATGGTCAACCTCATTATAAGGTTCCGTAGGAACAATTAGTTATTTCTAAAAAAAAAGATAAAGCGCGGGAAAAATGACAAGAAGGTATTGGAACATCCATTTGGAAGAGATAATGGAGTCGGGAGTTCATTTTGATCATGGTACTAAGAAATGGAATCCTAGAATGGTCCCTTACATTTCTGCAAAGCGTAAAGGTATTTATATTACAAATCTTACTAGAACTGCTTGTTTTTTATCAGAAGCCTGTGATTTAGTTTTTGATGCAGCAAGTCGAGGAAAACCTTTTTAATGGTTGGTACCAAAAATAAAGCAGCGGATTTAGTAGTCTCGGCTGCAATAAGGGCTCGATGTCATTATGTTAATAAAAAATGGCTCGGTGGTATGTTAACGAATTGGTCCACTACAGAAACGAGACTTCATAAGTTCAGAGACTTAAGAGGAGAACAAAAGATGGGGAAACTCAATCGTCTCGCTAAAAGAGATGCAGCAATGTTGAAGAGCAAATTATTGACTTTTCAAACATATCTGGGTGGGATCAAATATCTGACTGGGTTGTCCGATATTGTAATCATCGTTGATCAGCAAAAAGAATATATAGCTCTTCGAGAATGTGTCATTTTTGGAATTCCAACAATTTGTTTAATCGATTTGTGACCCGGATCTTGCAGATATTTCGATTCCAATCAACGATGACGTTATAGCTTCAATCCGATTGATTCTTAACAAATTAGTATCCGCAATTTGTGAGGGTCGTTCTAGCTATATAAGAAATCATTGATTATGATTATGTTATGATTAAGAATAATAAGATTAGTTAATTATTTTGATTTTTTAGATTGGTTACTATTCTTGTCTTGCATTTTTTAAAAGAGATAAAATGGGATATTATGTTATGTGATTTGTTGGTATTTTAAATATATGATTAATGATGAAAGTAGATAAGTTGAAAAAGAGATGGTTGAATCAAAATAATTTTTTTTTAGTTTGATTTCTGTCAGAGGGCAATATGAATGTTATACCATGTTCCATTAAAACACTCAAAGGATTCTACGATATATCAGGTGTAGAAGTAGGCCAACATTTATATTGGCAAATAGGAGGTTTACAAATTCATGCTCAAGTACTTATCACTTCTTGGGTAGTAATTGCTATCTTATTAGGGTCAGTTATCATAACTGTTCGGAATCCACAAACTATTCCTACCGACGGGCAGAATTTCTTTGAATATGTTCTTGAATTTATTCGAGACTTGAGTAAAACTCAGATTGGAGAAGAATATGGGCCTTGGGTTCCCTTTATTGGAACCATGTTCTTATTTATTTTTGTTTCTAATTGGTCTGGAGCTCTTTTACCTTGGAAAATCATACAGTTACCTCATGGAGAGTTGGCTGCCCCCACGAATGATATAAATACTACTGTTGCTTTAGCTTTACTCACGTCCGTGGCATATTTTTATGCGGGTCTTACCAAAAAAGGATTGGCTTATTTTGGAAAATACATTCAACCGACTCCAATCCTTTTACCAATTAACATCCTAGAAGATTTCACAAAACCTTTATCTCTGAGTTTTCGACTTTTCGGAAATATATTGGCGGATGAATTAGTAGTTGTTGTTCTTGTTTCTTTAGTACCTTCAGTAGTTCCTATCCCTGTCATGTTTCTTGGATTATTTACAAGCGGTATTCAAGCTCTCATTTTTGCAACTTTAGCCGCGGCTTATATAGGGGAATCCATGGAGGGTCATCATTGATTAGTTTTCAAAAGAGTCTTCTTTTTTTAAGCTTACCCCGACTGAGGCAATGCATGGTTCAAGAAAATATACTTGGTTCGGTAACATATATATATATAGATAGAAATAAGAAAGATAGAAATAAGAAATCCATATGTATATATGACTAGAGTTCTAAGAGGAAAGATAGACGACGAAGTAGAGAGATCACACTAGATATATGTCTATATGTAATGTCTATAAGTCCAGCTACAGTTCCTGTATATTTTTCGACGAATTATTCTAGAATCTGATTCAATAAAAAATTCGCGCGGTTTCCGTTATGAAAGAAACAAATGTATATGTGATAGTAGATATATATATTAGTTATATATAGGGTTTATCCCTATCTATATAGTTTTTTTTTTTCGAAGTTTTAGTTACTTCGATTCAATATTTTTTAGTGATCAAATAAGTAAGAATTCCTTGGTTGATTGTATCATTAACCATTTTTTTTTTGGTGCGAGGAACCTATCATCATGAATCCACTGATTTCTGCCGCTTCCGTTATTGCTGCTGGATTGGCCGTAGGGCTTGCTTCTATTGGACCTGGAGTTGGTCAAGGTACTGCTGCAGGCCAAGCCGTAGAAGGTATTGCGAGACAACCAGAAGCAGAAGGAAAAATAAGAGGCACCTTATTGCTTAGTCTAGCTTTTATGGAAGCTTTAACCATTTATGGGCTCGTTGTGGCATTAGCACTTTTATTTGCAAATCCTTTTGTTTAATTTCATCCTAGAACGAAAATGTAAAAAAGTGCATTACACACTTCTTATTATTTTATTAATTCGTTGCGGTTTGCTTCTGTGAATTATATCACTACTTTACTCCTACAATTATGTATTTGTTGGAACAATACCCCGGGAAAGACTGATTTGAGGATGACGAATTAGTGGATTTGCTCGCTTTATTCCTTCCCGTCCTTCGGTTAGTACGATGGAATTTTTACTTTCTTTTTAGGAAGTGTTTGAACAGGGGAAATATTTTGCAATTTCTACAAGACCTAGGACCCAACTTAATAAGTATCTTATCGGAAACTTAAAACAAAGAAAAAAAGTTAAGAAAAAGAAATCAATCAAAAAAGGGCAAGTCAGTCAAGTGATACAAAAAGAACTCTGTTCTTTGTTAGTCCTATCTATAAGAGGAGAGCATATGAAAAATGTAACCGATTCTTTCGTTTCCTTAGGCCACTGGCCATCTGCCGGGAGTTTCGGGTTTAATACCGATATTTTAGCAACAAATCTAATAAATCTAAGTGTAGTGCTTGGTGTATTGATTTTTTTTGGAAAGGGAGTGTGTGCGAGTTGTATATTTCAAGAATAGGTTGGACCCAACCGGCTGCACTTTATTTATTTGTGTTATTTATATACATATTTTTTTTTAGAATAAGATAAATAGAAAAAAAGTGTACAATCTCGACGAATTCCTTCT